TATGTATATAGTATATATCAAAAATAAAAAATAATTACATACATATTGAGAAAAAATTGAGAAAAAAGTCTAAGAATTCTGAAAATTTTGATTACTCAGTTAATTTAAGTTAATTTAACCACAAATTCTGAAAATTCTGACGATATATATATATATGAGCATTTCAGAATACAAATTTATGAATCTTTTTTTTCCTTAGTATCATGAATGATCCACCAGATCATTGATACGGATAATGTCCAAATACCAAATACGTTCTCTATGTAATCCGTGTAAAGGAAGTAAAGGGAAAGGGATTTTTTGGAGGAAGATTAAAGAAAGAGCTTGTTCTTCTTCCAAAAAAAATTCTTCTAAGAATCCCGAACCTAATCTTCGCATAAAAGTGCGTACTGTACTTTTATGTTTACGAGCCAAAGTTCTAGCACACGAAAGTCGAAGTATATATTTTATACGATACAAAACCTGTTTCTTTGAGGATCCACTGTGATAACGACAAAGATTTCTACATATCCGACAAAATCGATCAAGAATATCAGAATCTGATAAATCGGCCCAGATCGGTTTACTAATAGGATGACCAAATACAGTACAAAATTGATCTTTAGACAAAGATCCAATAAGAGAAATAACTGGAGCTATAGTATCAAATTTTTGAGTCAGAGTATTTATTAGAAATGAATACTCTAGCATTTGATTTCTTACTACCAAATGATTTTTTAGTACACTCAAAAAATATCCCAGAAAAGAGAAGGAAGAGTTAGGTAATTGCTTTATATGGATTCTATAAGGTTGAGACCAAAAGTGAAAATAAGATTGCCAAAAATTCACAAGATGAAATTTCCATTTCTTCATCAGAATAAGAGTTCCTTTTGAAGCCAAAATTGCTTTTCCTTGATATCGAACATAATGTATGAAAGGATCTTCGAGGAACCATAGAATCCTTTGAAAAAAATTACAACGCACTACTATAAGATATTCAAGATATTCTATTTTTCCATAGAAATGTGTTCGCTCAAGAAAAACTCCAGAAGATGTTGATCGTAAATAAGAAGACTTTTTACGAAGAAACAGGAATATATATTCACATTCATATACATAAGAATTATGTAGGAACCAAAAGAATCTTTTCTTTCTTTTTGAAAAGACGTGAATGAATTTATTTGAAGTAATGAGATTATTCAATTGATGATATTCGTGGAAAAAAAGTCGCAATAAATGCAAAGAAGGAACATCTTTGATCCAGCATTGAAGGATTTGAACCAATATTTCCAGATGGAGGGGATGGGGTATTAGTAGATCTGACACATAATTTAAATGCGAGAATTTATCCTCTAAAAAGGGAAATATTGAATGAATAGATCGTAAATTCTGAGATTTTGATTTTGGTATTTTTATTTCTTCAAGGGAAGATAATAATCGCGACGAGAATGGAATTTCCAGAATGACTCCAAAACCTTCTGATACCATTTGATAAAAAAAATGAGAATAAAAGGAATTCTTGTGACCCCAAAATCCATTCTTGTTAGAATCATTCAACGAAAAAATCGAAAAAATCAAAGATTTCTGTTGATATATTTGAGTAATTAAACGTTTCACAAGTACTAAACTAGATTTATTGTCATAACCAAGAATTTCCACAGGTTCGAAAAAAATCAAACTGTTGAAGATATGATCATGAGCAAGTGAGTAAATAGACTCCTTTAGGAGTAGCGGATATAGGAAGTTTTGTTGCCGAAATCTCTCTTTTTTCAATCAAAATTTCCTTGTAATTTTACAATTTACATATATTTGTGCTGGAACCAAAAAAGGGAGGCACTTTTTGTGTTATGAAATGATACATGATACATAGTGCAATAGGGTCCTAACGGCGTATGTGTATATTGTTTATCTTATACTAATATACTCATACTTTAATAGACTTTAACTAAAATAGAATATTACAATAATAGAATATTACAATTCTAAGAAGTAATAGATTCTATAAAAAAAAAAAATAAGAACAAACAAAGAATATATACCCCGGAGGCAGAGAGTCCAATCTACAGATCTTTTTCCTTTCTATACAATTTTGTTTCATTTTTCTTATTAATATAACTAGATAACTAGAATGACAATAAAAGAAAATAAAAATAAAGGAAAGGGGATAAAAATCTTTTATTTTTGCACCTTTATCACTCTTTTGACTTTGGAAAAAGAAATTCTTTTTTTATCACTCTACTATTTCTTCTACACATCCATCTCCAACCCATAATAAAGAATATTTAGGATTAAAAAAAAGAATCAAAGGTCCACTCACAAATTCACAATAGAACCTTTTCTCATATCAGGCACTAATCTATTTTTAACGTCTAATTAGTAATTTGATCGAGTAATCATTCAAATTAAGAAGAGGGGCTCGTTGCTTTTTTGTCTCACTTAAATTGGAGCCGTAAGGCTCTATCCATTTATTCACTAGACCTTTTTTGTATTCTTTTTACGACATGCTTTTTTTTCCATTCCTTACCTTTCAGGATCAGTCGCGGTCTTATAAACTCTACCAATAGTCTAGACGAATTCCTTCATCCAAATGCGTAAAAAATCATAGTCGCAATTAAAAGCCGAGTACTCTACCGTTGAGTTAGCAACCCGGATCAATATGTAGTGTAGATATGATCGAAATACAAAAAGAAATAAAAAAATCATTTGTATAAAAAAAGAAATCTAGCAAATCCACCCATTTCTTAAAAAGAGCCCGTAGGGAGTGAGGAGATAAAGATATATTGATCTATGATCAAATTATCTTGGTTCGAGACGCCATTGTCAATATGAATGGACTTTTTCAACAAAAATTGAAATAAATTATAAATTATTATTGAAATTTTTGTTGAATTAGCACAACATAAAAACAGAAAGAAGAAATAGGAGCAGAAAAAAAGAAGTAATTAAGGTAGAGATAGAAAAAAATAGAAGAAGAAAGATTACCCCCCTCTGCTGGGGGATTCCAAAACAAGAAGCAAGAAAAAAATCAGAAAGAATAAGATAAGTATGAATAGAACAAGAAAATAACAAACTTTGAATAAAGAATTACATTAAAGATAGGTACTAGTTACACTACCCTTTTTTTATTTTATTCATGACTCTTGTTTTTACTTTCTTTTTTATTAAACTTTTTTCTTAAAATAAACTCGAAATTCTTTAAAGAATTCCGCCTTCCTTAAAATATCATGAACAGTTCCTGTGGGTTGAGCACCTTTTTCAAGGAAATATAAAATAGCAGGAACATTTGAATGAGTTTTATTTTTTATCGGATCATAGAAACCTACTTTTTGAAGATCTCTTCCTTCTCTTCGGGATCGAATATCAATTGCAACGATTCTATAGATGGCTCATTGGGATAGATGTAGATAAAAGATGCCCCCCTAGAAACGTATATGAGGTTTTCTCCTCATACGGCTCAAGAAAAAATGATTCTAATTTCTATAATTTCTGTTTCTATCTATATAGATAGAAACAGAAATGGTTCCATAAAGAATTAGACTTTAATTGTAGCCTTTTTTCCTTACAGAAAAAAAATCTCATTTGTACTCCTAACTCAAGTTGGGTAGTTTTTAAAGAGTTCAAAAGGAAATCCTTCGAATTTAGTGAGCTGTCTCTAACCTCTTTTTTTGTCTCCTTTCGAATCTATTTTTTTAATCATTCTGATCCAATTGTTGAGACAAGTTAAAAAGTGTTTCCTTGTTCCGGAATTCATTGTCTTTGCTTTGCGCTTTGTGAAATCATTGGGTTTAGACATTACTTTGGTGATCCTTGCTCCTTTTCAAAAAGGCAGCAACATACCTTTTGTTTTTTGTTCTTTTTATGAAAAAAGGGAAAAATCATAAGAAAGATTGATTCCTTTGTGATACACTCTTGATCGAAACAGTTTGAAAATTTTGATAAATTTGACTTTTTTTAGTTCAAACCTGTTCAATTTTGAACCTATCCATTTATCTAGATTTTATATATTTTAGATATTGATGATATATTTACAAAGTTGGTCTAACTTATTGATTGTCACTAACCTTAGATTCTTCCTCCAAGAAATGAATTAGTCATTTTTGCTCGAGCTCCATCATATGTTATACCATTAATATAACAATTAATATAACATTAGTCTTTTTATTTCTATTTATCAACATAAGACAAATGAAATTTGAAATTTGGTTCCTAGCAGAACAAACTATGTCGAGACAAGAGCATCTTCATTCGTATAGAAAATGGTGGATGTCAGAATCCACAGCCAATCATGTCCTTCAAGTCGCACGTTGCTTTCTACCACATCGTTTCAAACGAAGTTTTACCATAACATCCCTCTAATCTCTAAATTTATTGAAATTTGGAACTGTATGCAATGCAATTGATTCAATATGGAATCATGAATAGTCATTGGCTGAACCGATACATAATAATCCACACTTATCTATCTATTCTATCTATAACTAAATATTTCAATTTCATTTTATCTTATTATTCTTAACAAGAATAGACAATATATTCATATCATATATATAGAATATATATGATATGAATATATATATTAGGATTTGATTCTTAGTATGATTATGTATGATGACTAGAATATTAGGAATTACGTATTATTTACCATTGTAAGGTAAGATCAAAGAAAAAATCATAATCTGGGAAGTCTGATCTTTTCATATCCATCTCCATCTTATAAAAATCTTATAAAACAAAAAATTGTTAATGATTGTTAATGAAAGTAATCAAGAATATTTAAGAATAAGAATCAAATACTTTTACTTTAGTAATACTTTAGTAAAAAGAGTAAAAAGTAAAAAAAGATATGATTCTAAGAATGATTATTAAAATACAGAAAATCGTTTAATGAAATTTTAAATCCCAATAGAGAAATAGAGAAGAATCTTTTGTTTCTGATTGAAACGATCTGGGACGGAAGGATTTGAACCTCCGAGTAACGGGACCAAAACCCGTTGCCTTACCACTTGGCCACGCCCCATTTCGATTTTGTCTAAATTTTATCTAAAAAAAACTAAGCTAAATTTTGCTTATTCGTCAATAACCAACCAAAAGAAATCTAGGACATGTTGTCGCTAGGATTCAACACATATAGAATCAAAAAGATTCATTGATCATTATATAGAATTAAATTAAGATAAGATATTATAGGAAAATAGAATTCCTTGTATTCTCATTTAATTGGAGAATGTAAAGAAGGATTCTTGATTGGGGAGAAGTCAAAGAAAAAAGAAAATCTTCTTTTTCTTTTTAAATTTTCCCTCAGAAAAACAACTCAATCCAATCTGATAATTTATTATCATTTCAATTGATCAATTGAATCTTAATCTTTAAGAACAAAAAAATGTTTGTATCTGCCTTAATTATACCCTTTATTTGGGTAGTTTTTTATTCGCCAAATTGCCCGGCGGGGCTTATGCCTTTTTCAATCCATTTTTCAATCCAATTGTAGACGTTATGCCGGTTATCCCTGTACTCTTTCTTTTCTTAGCCTTTGTTTGACAAGCTGCTGTAAGTTTTCAATAAATAAACAAGATCATATAAGCCTTACATTAGGAACCCTCGATTAAAAAATATTAAAAAATCAAAATTTCTTTCAATTCTAAAATTTCAAGTGATCTGGGGTGGGGGGGTCGGAGAGAGAGGGATTCGAACCCTCGGTACGAATAATTCGTACAACGGATTAGCAATCCGACGCTTTAGTCCCCTCAGCCATCTCTCCCCCATTCCAAATTGTAAATTTCTAATTTCTCATGTGATGTGATACGTGAAGTAAAGATTGATAACAATTTTGATTTTCCTTCTTTTTTTTTATTTTTTATAATGATTTAAATTTGTACAAATATTTCGTACAAAAGTTTTCTTTCCCGGCCAGTACTTCTTTTGTTCCTTTTGTTCCAACGAATTAATTTCATTTTGTTTTGATATCCAATCAAAATTTTAAAATTGTTCTTTAAACAATTAAACAAGAAGAGCAACTTTCATTTCATTCCTAATTATTCAAAATTCTATTAGATAGATTATCTTAGAAATTCTTTAAGAAATTATCTATACTAGAATTCTAGATTCATATGATTCTAAAGTAAGTATTAAGAAAGAAAAGAAAGAAATATATCTGAGAAGATCAATAATATCAAATAGAAAATACATATTTCTAATTTCTAAATTGAGACTAGAAATAATTTACTTGTTCAAGGCAAAGGACAAGTGAGGCCCAATCTATCCGAGTTCCTAAAATATGGCAGTTCAAGTGGGGGGAGGTTGAAAAAAATACAAAAAGTTTAGTCAAATTTAAAAGTTATAAGTATTTTACAAGTTTTCAAGCCTGCGCCGCGGAGGAACAAAATACGTGTAAATGCTGGAATTTTCATGATTCTGATGCTATCTTGACTGCGTCTAATTACTTTGTTGGACAAATAATCCATTCATACCCAATAATGGGTATGTAGCGGGTATAGTTTAGTGGTAAAAGTGTGATTCGTTCTATTAACAACTTAACAACTTCAATAGTTAAGGGTTCTTTCCATTTTTTTTTTTTCATATTCCGATCAAAAACTTTATTTCTTAAAAAGATTTAATCCTTTAACCCTCAATAGGATATTTGAGGAAAGAATATACATTCTCACGATTTCTATCCCAAAATAAATCAGAATTTGAATCAAAAAATTGGATTATTTGAATTATGGAGTTTATGGAGTCAAGAAGCATAAATTTTTTGATTGGTTAAATTCCTCCAATTGAATGAGTATAAATAAAGGATCTATGGATTCTAGTATCAAACTTTCAATCGTAACTAAATCTTCAATTTTTGCGCTTGAAAAGGTAGATTGAAGCCAAACAGCTAGAAAACGAGGGTTTTAGTTTACTAAAACCCTCGGGTTATTTTTTAAGCTCGGTAGAAACAAAATTCTTTTCCTTAGGATCCCACGAGTAGAAATAGGGAACGAAGTAACTAGACTAGAAAGATTTGATAGAATCCCTCTCTTCTAGAGGGATCATCTAGAAAGCGAGTAGCTTTAGATGCATCCGGAAAAAGCTGACATAGATGTTATGGATCTCTTTTTTATCTATTTTTATCTAGTAGTAATACATAGATCTTCCATAAAGGAGCCGAATGAAACCAAAATCTCATGTTCGGTTTTGAATTAGAGATGTTAAAAATGATCAACCAACGTCGACTATAACCCCTAGCCTTCCAAGCTAACGATGCGGGTTCGATTCCCGCTACCCGCTATATATTCCTTAACTTCATATTATATCATATTATATAATATATGAATTATACATTTTGTTATACATCCTTCTTTCTTATTTCTTATTTGAATCCCTAAATCCGTAAATCCGTCTAATCTTTTTTTCTTTTTCTAAAAAAATGCGAAAATAGGAATGAAGGGCGTCCATTGTCTAATGGATAGGACAGAGGTCTTCTAAACCTTTGGTATGGGTTCAAATCCTATTGGACGCAATTTCTATTTTAGAAAAGATAAAAGGCCTTTTTTGAATAATTCGAATCAGAAATCTTTATCCTTTATCAAGGATTTCTCTTGTACTAAGAATTAAGAAGTTAAGAATAGAATAAGAACGATCCATTTACATTTATGTTTGTTCCTGAAGAAGTAGAAAGAGTTTGATCTGTTCCTTAATAGCCTCTCTCAAAAGAGTTTCAGCTTCTTCGGTGAATATCTTGGTAGAAGATAAAATTTCTTGGAATTTAGGTTTCTACTTTGTTAAGTAGGTACGTAACCCAACGAGAAATTTCTTTACCTGTCCAATTTCTAACGCATCAAGATATTCATTCATTCCGGTGTAAATAGTAGCTATAAGGTCTTCCACCGCGAGAGGGTCTGATTGGGATTGTTTGAGCAACTCCCGTAATTGATTCTGAGTAGCTTTATCGAGATCAGAAGCAAATTGTGCAAAATTGTGCAAAGGCTTCTAATTCTGCAAATTGAGCTAGTTCCAATTTTGATTTGCCGGCTACTTGTTTCATGGCTTTAATTTGAGCTGCCGATCCTACTCTAGAAACATCTAGAAACAGAAATACCTACATTAATAGCAGGCCTGATTCCAGCATTGAATAGATCGGCAGATAAAAATATCTGTCCATCTGTAATAGAAATTACATTAGTAGGAATATAAGCCGAAACGTCTCCGGATTGAGTCTCCACTATAGGTAAAGCAGTCATACTTCCTTCACCTAAATGTTCACCTAAATGAGAACTTGATTTAGTGGCTCTTTCCAAAAGGCGTAAATGCAAATAAAAAACATCACGACCAGGGGGGTCTTCTTAATATTCTTAATAGAAGAGACATTTGACGATAAGCTTGTGCCTGTTTGGATAGATCATCATAAATTATAAATTATTACGGTACATAAAATATTCAGCCAGAGCTGCTCCCGTATAAGCCCGTATAAGGAGCGAGATATTGTAATGTAGCAGGCGAATCTGCTGTTTCGGCTACCACAATAGTGTATCCCATTGCCCCTCCTTCCTGGAAACTGGAAAGTAGTCACTACTTGAGCCACAGAAGATGCTTTTTGCCCAATAGCTACATATTTCCTTTCTACCCATGATGGAGTTTTATGTAAATAAATTATGTTTACGGTTTTAGTCATTGCATTTTCTTGTTTCTAAACTCTTCTATTCTTTCATTCAATCATTCAATTCACAATCACAGACAAGATAGAAAAAGGACTTATAAGGGAATCCATCTAAATGGAGTGAACTAGAAAAAAAGAGATTTTTGGTAATTCCTATCTAACTAATAAATAACATATACTTTTTTTCTTTTTTCATAGATATATTAGCTATTTGCATTTTATTCTACAACCCAGTGAATTCTATTTCACCCCCCATTATACTTTAATTGAGATAAGCTTCCAAAAAGACTATTTAAAAAGTTAGTCAATGATGACCTTCCTTGGATTCACCTATATCAGCCGTAGCCAAAGTTGAAAAAATCAGAGCTTGAATACCACTTGTAAATAGTCGTAAATAGTCCAAGAAACATGAGAAACATGACAGGTATAGGAACTACTGAAGGTACTAAAGAAACAAGAACAACAACTACTAATTCATAAGAGATAAAAGAGATAAAGGTTTTGTGAACTCTTCTAGGATATTAATAGGTAAAAGTATTGGAGTTGGTTGAATGTATTTCCAAAAATATCCCAATCCTTTTTTGCTAAGACCGGCATAGAAATATGCCGCTGACGTGGGTAAAGCTAAAGCAACAGTAGTATTTATATCATTCTTATATCATTCGTGGGCACAGCTACCTCCCCCTGAGGTAACTTTATGATTTTCCAAGGTAAAAGAGCACCTGACCAGTTAGATTAGAAACAAAAATAAATAGGAACAGGGTTCCTATAAATGAAACCCAAGGACCATACTCCTCCCCCAATCTGAGTTTTGCTCAAGTCTCGAATAAATTCGATAAATTCAAGGACATATTCAAAAAAATTAGGACCGTCGGGCGGAATGGTTTATGTTTTGTGGATTCGGAACAGCTATGATGACTGAACCTAATAAGATAGCAATTACAACCCAAGAAGTGATAAGTACTTGGGCATGAATTTGTAAACCTCCTATTTGCCAATATAAATGTTGGCCTACTTCTACACCTTATATCCTTATATCCTTATATATAGTATATAGTATAACCTTTTGAGTGTTTTAATGGAACATGGTATAATATTCATATTGTCCTCTAAAAGAAATAGAACTTCAAAAAAGGAATTATAAGGAATTATTTTGATTCAACTATATTATTCAATATTCAAAACATAGTTCAAACTCCAACAAAGAGAGTTCACAAAAAACGAACTAATTTTCTTCTTATTAATGATAAGATAATAAACCATTTTTTATAAAACTAGAACGTCCCTCACAAATTGCAGATGCTAATTTGGTAAGAATCAATCGAATCGATGCTATAGCATCATCATTGGCTGGAATAGAAATATCTGCAAGATCTGGGTCACAATTTGTATCAATTAAACAAATAGTTGAAATACCCAAAATGACACATTCTTGAAGAACCTTATATTCTTCTTGTTGATCAACAAGAATTACAATATCAGGCAATTCCGTCATATATTTGACCCCACCCAGATATGTTTGCAAGGTAGATAACTTTCTCTTCAACATTGCTGCGTCTCCTTTGGGGAGACGATTGAGTTTCCCCATCTTTTGTTCTGCTCTTAAGTCCCTGAACTTCTGAAGTCTTGTTTCTGTAGTAGACCAATTTGTTAACATACCACCAAGCCATTTTTTATTCACATAATGACATCGAGCCCTTATTGCTGCTGATGCTACTAAATCCGCTGCTTTCTTTTTGGTGCCAACTATTAAGAATTTTTTTCCCCTACTTGCTGCATAAAAAACTAAATTGCAGGCTTCTGATAAAAAACGAGCAGTTATAGTAAGATTTGTAATATGAATACCTTTACGCTTTGCAGAGATGTAAGGAGCCATTCTAGGATTCCATTTCTTAGTACTATGACCAAAATGAACTCCGGCTTCCATCATTTCTTCCAAATTGATGTTCCAATATCGTCTTCCCATTTTCCCACACTTTCTCTTGAAATAAATAATTGTTCCGACGGAACCTTCTACCAGGATTGACCTTTGATCTACGGCCCAAACCATTAATTTCATTCTTGATTTTTTCTTTCTTTTTCTTTCATTGATTACCAAATCCATAATCGGACCAAAGAGTTCAAGTAAAAAGAATGAACCTCTTGTTAGGAATTAATAAATTACATTACGTAAATGATTGGCCATGATGTCTCATGGAAAGTGTTTGGGCGCAAGAAGAAAAGAATTCTTTATGGTGTAACAAAATATCTCTCATTTCTAACTCAAATAGATTTTTCCTTTTTATTTTCAAATAAATTTCAAATAAATGTTTTTGTCCTGCTTTGAACAATGTACTAATTTTGTACTAATTTTTTGAATCCGGTACCACCCGGTATAATCCCCCCAGAACAACGTTCTCTTTCAGGCCTTTCAACCAATCAATACGACCTCGTAGAGCAGCTTTTGCTAAAACTCGAGCAGTTTATTGAAAACTCGCTTCGGATATGAAACTTTGAGTATTCAGAGATGACTTCGTTATTCCCAATAAAATTGCCCAATACCAATAACAGATCGCTTCGTCCAAAACACGCCCTGCTCGCAACAACCCAACCAATTCCCCGGGTAAAAAAACATTAGACATTCCATCTTCTGAAACCAACACTTTTGATGTTACTTGGTGTACAATAATCTCTATATGTTTATTATGAATCTGTACCCCTTGAGATCGATAAACCTTTTGGATCTTATTAACCAAAGAGATACGACTTTGGGCTATGGTTAGTTCAGCTCCAATCAAAAACCCCCAGGGGATCCCAAGAATCCTTCGAATACGTTCGTCCCAACCTTCAACTCTTCTTTCGAGGTTCATCGATATTGAATCAATTGAACGAACTTCTAAAACTTGTTCCACTTTTAGAAGACCTTGCGTTATGTCAGTTAGATCACCGGATCTCTATTTTTCATATAGAAATGTAATTAATGTATCTCCTTCATAAAAGGTTTCCCCATAATGCCCAAGAACAGTTGCTCCTGGAGTGACCAAATAGGGCATATCTTGTCTAGACAAAATCTTAGAAATTATACCTTTATTCCCATGCCTTCCAGCTACTTTATCACCTACTTTGATTTCACGTTTCTGTAAAATATATACACAAATTCTTTCTGGATTAGAATTGGAACTCCCCTTTCTATGGACCCATCTCACATCAATAACTCGACCCCTTCCCCTATAGGTAGTCTTAGAGAAGTTTCTTTTGAAGTGGATACCTGAATTCCAAGTATAGCTTGTAATAATCTATCCCTCCGGTGCATATGACGATATCGCTCTAAGATATCACCTGATATCTACCCAAGATCCCAGTATCACAATTTATCACAATTCCATTTCTGTCTAAATTCTAAATTTCGGAGTAAATGAGCCTCTAAATGTGGGATCTCCTTAGTATTTCTTTCAGGACCTTGACTTGTTACATGAGTCTGAATTTCATATTTCCTGATATGAAAAGATATATAAATATCTTCATAGACCAGACGTTCACTAATTAGTACTGCGTCTTCAAAATTGTAACCTTCCCATGGCATATAAGATACTAAGACTAAGACCTTTTTTCCTAAAGCGAGTTCTCCGCCAGCTGTAGCTGCACCGTCCGCTAGAATTTATCCCTTTTTCTTTTTAATGTATTTACCCCGCCGAACCTGAGTTTTTTGATGCATACAAGTATTTTTGTTATTTTTGTTGGAACTTTGACCCAATCTTTTTTTCTCTTTTATTATATTAGTCTAAATCTTTTGGATTTTACATCCATAAATGGAATCCAAAAGGAGATACAAATTTCAGCGCTGTTCGCTAATTCAAAGTAATAAAAAAGAAAAGAGAAGGTAAGTTTTGAAGCGACGGGTGTT